GAAAGAGAATCCAGTACCTCTTGGTCCTGAATATCAGAATAGGACGAACGAACCGGCCTCCGCGGATATCTTTGCTTCGGAACAAAACCCTGCAATCAAATGGATTGTCCCAAGGGCGCCATATTCTAGGAGCCCAAGTTATGCTATTGAAAATTCGTTCCTCTAGCAGTTCCGGTTTGACCATTCCGTTCCCTTTTTCAAACTCCACTTCTTTTCATATAGCAATCCCTGATCAAAGAGAGAACAATATCCATTTCAAAACATTTCTAACGGATTCCTTGGTTCGGACCGACGAAGTAATGGCACTCGATTATTATCAACCTGACTGCAATCTTTTTCTGTCGGTAAGGATTGCACCAGAGCACCTTCTACTTATAATAGGCCATGAACTATAGATAGAGAAGAATCATTCTGAGCGAGTCCATAAGAAGCGATCCACTTTTTTTCATCGGTTCCAGGGGAAGACCAAAGATCTTGCGCGGCAGGTCCGCCAGAAAAACGCAAAAGAGAAAGAAGTCTCGTTAATCTCTTCATGCTCGTTCCAAGTTCGAAGTACCTTTTGGCCAAAGAAAAACCCGCTTCCTGACACGATCGCCTCTTTATATAGATAGATTGATTCTATGGGGTTATTACTTATAAGTCTATTTTGTACAAGAGCCCCTCCTATCTGATAGAAAAAGGTCCCATGATCCCGAGCCGATCTTACCTTGGCTCGCAAACCACAAGTTTGTCTATGAAGAGTTAATCTAATTGTATTTTTTTCTATAATGGATTTCTTATGTGGAATACTAATGGATAGGGCCTCGTTGCTAAGTGCTACAAGATCTAGTGCACTGGAACTCGTGGTTATGCACCCGAATCTTTTAGTATGGAACATTGTCTTTTCTAAGTAAAAACCCCTAGTATATGAAAGAATGAAAAGGTGCTTTCGTTCTTGTGGAATAAGAAGCCCTCGTACCTTAATGAAAGGAAAATCGTAATTTTTCGTTAGGTATTTGACCAAATAGGATCGTCCAGTTCTTATAGAACCTATCACTAAAATACCCGATAGGGCTAAGCGGAACGAAAAGGGTTTTCCATGAGATGGTAAATGAAAACGATTAGCCCCACACGAGGTTTGGGAATAAGTGATTGTCTGATAATGAGCAAGGAATATACGTCTTTCTGCTAAAGAGGATCTATTAAACTCATAATTCATTAGATCCTTGTTATCAATGCCAACTAGGTATCATAAGTAAATGGATCCCGGTTGTTCAATCCTTTGATAACCAAGGTCATTCTTTGCTAAAGAGAAATGATCACTATGAGTCAGACTCAATAGAATTGGATCCATTCCAAATAGAGAGAATTAGGATTCTTGATCCCTCTCAATCTCTCTTTCAATTCGAGGATCCAGAGAGGTGTTTTCATAGTCATCTCCGAATATTTGCCATCTCCGAATATTTTCGATTTCATTTTTCTATGATATGTCTTTCTATATGAAAATTGGTTATTTACGATGTACGATGATCCCTGTTAAGCATCCATGGCTGAATGGTTAAAGCGCCCAACTCATAATTGGTAAATTTGCGGGTTCAATTCCTGCTGGATGCACGCGAACGGGAACGTTCCATAAGTCTATTGGAACTGGCTCTCTATCCATGGAATCTCATCCATCATCCATACATAACGAATTGGTATGGTATATTCATACCATAACATAAGAACAATAAGAACTCGAATTCTTATCGATACTGGAACTCAGAGCATAGGAGGGAAAGTCGATTTATGGATGGAATCAAATACGCAGTATTTACAGAAAAAAGTCTTCGTTTATTGGGAAAGAATCAATATACTTTTAATGTCGAATCGGGATTCACTAAGACAGAAATAAAGCATTGGGTCGAACTCTTCTTTGGTGTTAAGGTAGTAGCTGTGAATAGCCATCGACTACCCCGAAAGGGTAGAAGAATAGGACCTATTCTGGGACATACAATGCATTACAGACGTATGATCATTACCCTTCAACCGGGTTATTCTATTCCACTTCTAGATAGAGAAAAAAACTAAAGGAGAATACTTAATAATACGGCGAAACATTTATACAAAACACCTATCCCGAGTACACGCAAGGGAACCGTAGACAGGCAAGTGAAATCCAATCCACGAAATAATTTGATCCATGGACGGCACCGTTGTGGTAAAGGTCGTAATTCCAGAGGAATCATTACCGCAAGGCATAGAGGGGGAGGTCATAAACGCCTATACCGTAAAATCGATTTTCGACGGAATCAAAAAGACATATCTGGTAGAATCGTAACCATAGAATACGACCCTAATCGAAATGCATACATTTGTCTCATACACTATGGGGATGGTGAGAAGAGATATATTTTACATCCCAGAGGGGCTATAATTGGAGATACTATTGTTTCTGGTACAAAAGTTCCTATATCAATGGGAAATGCCCTACCTTTGAGTGCGGTTTGAACTATTGATTTACGTAATTGGAAGTAACCAATTAGGTTTACGACGAAACCTAGAAATCGATCACTGATCCAATTTGACTACCTCTACGGGATAGACCTTAACAGAAAACTGTTGAGTAACGGCAGCAAGTGATTGAGTTCAGTAGTTCCTCATAGAAAATTATTGACTCTAGAGATATGGTAATATGGAGAAGACAAAATTGTTTGAAGCACGCACAGAACCGGAAGCGCCCCTTGTTTCAAAGAGAGTAGGACGGGTTATTCACATTTAATTTGATGGTCAGAGGCGAATTGAAAGCTAAGCAGTGGTAATTAAGACCCCCGGGGAAAAAAGGGATGTCTCCTACGTTACCCATAATATGTGGAAGTATCAACGTAATTTCATAGAGTCATTCGATCTGAATGCTACATGAAGAACATAAGCCAGATGACGGAACGCGGAGACCTAGGATGTAGAAGATCATAACATGAGCGATTCGGCAGATTTGGATTCCTTTCCTATATATCCACTCATGTGGTACTTCATCATATGATTTATATAAGATCCATCTGTGTAGAGATCGTCATATACATCTAGAAAGCCGTATGCTTTGGAAGAAGCTTGTACAGTTTGGGAAGGGGTTTTTTGAGAGAAAAGAAGAATCTACTTCAACCGATATGCCCTTAGGCACGGCCATGCATAACATAGAAATCACACGTGGAAGGGGTGGCCAATTAGCTAGAGCAGCAGGTGCTGTAGCGAAACTTATTGCAAAAGAGGGTAAATCAGCCACTTTAAGATTACCATCTGGGGAGGTCCGTTTAGTATCCCAAAACTGCTTAGCAACAGTCGGACAAGTGGGTAATGTTGGGGTGAACCAAAAAAGTTTGGGTAGAGCCGGATCTAAGTGTTGGCTAGGTAAACGCCCCATAGTAAGAGGGGTAGTTATGAACCCTGTGGACCACCCCCATGGGGGCGGTGAAGGGAAAGCCCCCATTGGTAGAAAAAAACCCACAACCCCTTGGGGTTATCCTGCGCTTGGAAGAAGAACTAGGAAAAGGAAAAAATATAGCGATAGTTTTATTCTTCGTCGCCGTAAGTAAATACGTAACTAGGAATATGGAAAATTGCATTTTTTGCATTTGCAATAATGCGATGGGCGAACGACGGGAATTGAACCCGCGCATGGTGGATTCACAATCCACTGCCTTGATCCACTTGGCTACATCCGCCCCTTATCCAGCTACAGGATTTTTCTCTTTTTTCCATTCATCATTATTCTATTTATTCTGACCTCCATACTTCGATCGAGATATTGGACATAGATTGCCACTCTTTAAAAAGGAAAAAAAGGAGTAATCAGCTGTGACACGAAAAAAAACGAATCCTTTTGTAGCTCATCATTTATTGGCAAAAATAGAAAAGGTCAATATGAAGGAGGAGAAAGAAACAATAGTAACGTGGTCCCGGGCATCTAGCATTCTACCCACAATGGTTGGCCATACAATCGCGATTCATAATGGAAAGGAACATATACCTATTTACATAACAAATCCTATGGTAGGTCGCAAATTGGGGGAATTTGTACCTACTCGGCATTTCACGAGTTATGAAAATGCAAGAAAGGATACTAAATCTCGTCGTTAACTGAATTCAGAATAGAAAGATTCAGAATAAAAAAAAGGATGCAAAGTAAAGGTAGGCGGGGAATAACCTTATTTATGACAAGTTTCAAATTAGTAAAGTATATCCCTAGGATAAAGAAGAAGAAAAGTGGGCTAAGGAAACTTGCAAGGAAAGTTCCAACCGATCGTCTACTTAAGTTCGAGCGAGTTTTCAAAGCACAAAAACGTATCCATATGTCTGTCTTCAAAGCACAAAGGGTTCTTGATGAGATTCGCTGGCGTTACTATGAGGAAACAGTTATGATACTGAACCTCATGCCTTATCGAGCATCTTATCCCATCTTAAAGTTGGTTTATTCGGCAGCAGCAAATGCTGCTCATTATAGGGATTTCGACAAAGCGAATTTATTCATCACTAAAGCCGAAGTCAGTAGAAGTACTATTATGAAAAAATTCAGACCTCGGGCTCGAGGGCGCAGTTTCCCCATAAAAAAAAGCATGTGTCATATAACAATTGCACTAAATATAGTAAAGAGATCTAAATAATCCTTAGATCCAGCTAAGATTTCGATTCCCAGTAAAAAAAAAATAGAATAGAAAAATATGGGACAAAAAATAAATCCACTTGGTTTCAGACTTGGTACAACCCAAAAACACCATTCCTTTTGGTTCGCACAACCAAAAAATTATTCTGAAGGTCTACAGGAAGATAAAAAAATAAGGAATTGTATCAAGAACTATATACAAAAAAATAGGAAAAAGGGCTCGAATAGAAAAATAGAATCAGACTCAAGTTCAGAAGTAATTACACATAATAGAAAAATGGACTCAGGTTCAAGTTCCGAAGTAATTACACATATAGAAATTCAAAAAGAAATTGATACGATCCACGTCATAATCCATATAGGATTTCCTAATTTATTAAAGAAAAAAGGAGCAATCGAAGAATTAGAAAAAGATCTACAAAAAGAAATTAACTCTGTAAACCAGAGACTTAATATTTCTATCGAAAAAGTTAAAGAGCCTTATAGACAACCTAACATTCTTGCAGAATATATAGCTTTTCAATTAAAAAATCGAGTTTCATTCCGAAAGGCAATAAAAAAAGCCATTGAATTAACTAAAAAAGCAGATATAAAGGGAGTCAAAGTAAAAATAGCGGGTCGTCTCGGAGGAAAAGAAATTGCACGTGCGGAATGCATCAAAAAGGGTAGACTTTCTCTCCAAACAATTCGCGCTAAAATTGATTATTGCTGCTATCCAATTCGAACTATCTATGGAGTATTAGGTGTAAAAATTTGGATATTCGTAGATGAAGAATAACTAATCTTGTCTTCGCATTCTGTGCAGTGATAGAATAAAAAATGACAAGAGCCTTTTTTTCCCAAAATCCCTAAAAAAAAAGAAGAAATTATACCTCTTTCTATAAGATTTAATGAAAATTGATAAATCATTTAATATAATTGCTATGCTTAGTGTGTGACTCGTTATTTTTTTCTTTTTTTAAAGAAAAAAACTTAGTAATTATAGAAAATTAACTAATAACCAACCTATTGCTTCGTATTGTCGAGATCCTAACTAAGAAGCAGTCACTATCTGAATAAATACCTCTATCATAAATGAGTAGATCTATCATATAGTTGTAGCAACTGCAATTTTTTCTCTAAAAAAGAAACGAGATTCTAGGTTCTGAAGCAAAACTAAGAGGATGTAGATAAAGGGAAGGATGATAGAAAGAAGAAAGAGGAATAAGTAAGATATAGGATTCCAATATGTATGGTCTATGAATTGCATCATAAAAGGCAATGTGATAAAGCATCAATATAATATAATAAAAATAACAGAGAATTCGAAATCGTAACTTGAAACAAGAACTACAAATTAAAATCAATAATTAAAGAGCCACCCGGGTTAATAAAACTGAGAAAATTAACTCGGAAAGACATTTTTTTGAAGCTCCGTTGCGGGATTCAGACCTAACCATTCAAGGAGAAGCAGTGGGAACGACAGAACCTATGACTCCATAGGATTTTATTGCAAAGAATCCAAAAACCTCATTGGACGGGATGGCGGAACAAACCCAAAAAATTGTCTTATTTGGTAAGGTTAAAAATTACCAAATAAGACAGGAATAGAGTATATATTCGCCCGCGAAATCCTTATTGAATTAGAATACTTTACCGCAATTCAATAAATTCAATAAAAGTAAAAAGAAAGATATTTTTTTAAGAAGGATTACGTTAAAAATAGAATATAGATAAATAGACACACACATCTAGATATATTCTAGATCTTCTTTCTTGACTATATATTTTTCTATTTGAACAAAATTAAATATCAAAAATAAAAAAACCTAACTTTTTCTATTACCTATTAATGTGTATCTATCCGTAATATTTTTGAATATTATGGAATTAGAGCAATTTGCACGCTTTCTCATTTAATTCGCGAGGAGCTGGATGAGAAGAAACTCTCATGTCCAGTTTTGCAGTAGAGATGGAACTACGAAAGAACCATCGACTATAACCCCAAAAGAACCAGATTTCGTAAACAACATAGAGGAAGAATGAAAGGAAAATCCTGCCGAGGCAATCGTATTTGTTTTGGTAGATATGCTCTTCAAGCACTTGAACCCACTTGGATCACGGCGAGACAGATAGAAGCGGGACGAAGAGCAATAACACGATATGCACGTCGTGGTGGAAAAATATGGGTACGTATATTTCCCGACAAACCAGTTACACTAAGACCCACCGAAACACGTATGGGCTCGGGAAAGGGGTCCCCCGAATATTGGGTAGCTGTTGTTAAACCAGGTCGTATACTTTATGAAATAGGTGGAGTATCCGAAACTGTAGCTAGAGCAGCTATCTCCATAGCTGCCAGTAAAATGCCCATACGAAGTCAATTTATTCGATTAGAGATATAGAACCCCAAAAACGGGTTTTTCTTTCTGGAAAGACAATATTTCTTTCATCCTTTTGCATCGAAATAACAAATTGAAATCCAAATAATATGATTCAACCTCAGACCCTTTTAAATGTAGCAGATAATAGTGGAGCTAGAAAATTGATGTGTATTCGAGTCATAGGAGCTGCTGGTAATCAGCGATATGCTCGTATTGGTGATGTTATTGTTGCTGTAATCAAAGACGCAGTGCCCCAAATGCCTCTAGAAAGATCCGAAGTAATTCGAGCTGTAATTGTACGTACATGTAAAGAGTTCAAATGTGAAGACGGTATAATAATCCGCTATGATGACAATGCAGCGGTTATAATTGATCAAAAAGGAAATCCAAAAGGAACTCGAGTTTTTGGCGCGATCACCGAGGAATTGAGAGAATTGAATTTTACCAAAATAGTTTCATTAGCTCCTGAAGTATTATAAATACTAGTAGGCGAAATTTAGATCAAAGAATTAATTAGTAGATTGTGTTTCACGTATATGTTTTAAAATCTAAAATGAAAAGAAAAAAAGAAAACATGTTGATTATAGAAAAATTGGGAGGAACCTAAAATTAGAGTCTTATGGGCAAAGACACTATTGCTGATTTACTAACCTCTATAAGAAACGCGGACATGAATAAAAAAGCAACAGTTCGAGTAGTATCTACAAATATTACCGAAAACATTGTAAAAATACTTCTACGAGAGGGTTTTATTGAAAGTGTTCGGAAACATCAGGAACGTAATAGATATTTCTTGGTTTCAACTTTGCGACATCAAAAGAGAAAGACTAGAAAAGGAATATATAGAACAAGAACTTTTTTAAAGCGTATCAGCCGACCCGGCTTACGAATTTATACCAACTATCAAGGAATTCCTAAAGTTTTGGGTGGAATGGGAATTGCTATTCTTTCTACTTCTCGAGGGATAATGACAGATCGAGAGGCTCGACTAAACAGAATTGGGGGAGAAGTCTTATGTTATATATGGTAATCGCCTTGCCTATAGTGCCCGAATTCTCTCTCGAACTTCCTATTATTCAAATAAAAAGAAAAAAATAGTAGAAAAAAATATGACAGAAAAAAAAAATAGGCGAGAAAAGAAAAACCCGAGAGAAGCAAAAGTCACTTTCGAAGGTTTAGTTACGGAAGCCCTACCCAACGGAATGTTCCGCGTTCGGCTAGAGAATGACACCACCATCCTGGGCTATATTTCAGGAAAGATTCGGTCTAGTTCTATACGAATACTGATGGGGGATAGGGTCAAGATTGAAGTAAGTCGTTATGATTCAAGCAAGGGACGTATCATTTATAGACTTCCCCATAAGGATTCGAAGCGTATCGAAGACTCGAAGGATAGCGAAGATTTGAAGGATAGCGAAGATTTGAAGGATTAGGTTTTTCTTTTTTCTAGTATAATAAATGCAAAGTTCAAAAATTCAAGCGAAGAGACTTATTTTTTCCAAAAGATTAGATTAATGGTTTAAGAAAGGATACGGAAATATGAAAATAAGAGCTTCCGTTCGTATAATTTGTACAAAATGTCGACTGATTCGTAGGCGCGGCCGAATTAGAGTCATTTGCTCCAATCCGAAACATAAACAAAGACAGGGATAATCTTTTGAAAAAGCGCTTTACTTTCTAAAAAGTAAAAAAAAGAGTACCTGCGGGAATGTTTAAATTCAAAATAAAATAATTTGAAATAATTAAAGTAAAGGGTATATTTTACCCTGAAACGGATATCTTTGTATCTTTTTTTATTTTTTTTACTCATATTTATGAGATTTATGAGATAATAAAATATGGCAAAAGCTGTACCAAAAATAGGTTCACGTAAGAGAGTGCGTATTGGTTTACGTAGGAATGCACGTTTTAGTTTACGGAAGAGTGCACGTAGAATAACAAAAGGGGTTATTCATGTTCAAGCTAGTTTCAACAATACCATTATAACTGTTACAGACCCACAAGGTCGGGTGGTTTTCTGGTCCTCTGCGGGTACTTGTGGATTCAAAAGCTCAAGAAAAGCATCACCCTATGCTGGTCAAAGAACAGCAGTCGATGCTATTCGTACAGTAGGTTTACAACGAGCAGAAGTTATGGTAAAGGGCGCTGGTAGTGGAAGAGATGCCGCATTACGAGCCATTGCTAAAAGTGGTGTGCGATTAAGTTGTATACGCGATGTAACACCTATGCCGCATAATGGATGTCGACCGCCTAAAAAAAGGCGTCTGTAAAAGAATTAACCCGCTTTCAAGAGAAATAAACGATTCAATGATCAAATAATAATACTAGTCTATTATGGTTCGAGAGGAGGTAGCAGGATCCACTCAAACATTACAGTGGAAGTGTGTTGAATCAAGAGTAGATAGTAAGCGTCTTTATTATGGTCGTTTCATTCTGTCCCCGCTTATAAAAGGTCAAGCGGATACCGTCGGTATTGCCTTGCGAAGAGCTTTACTTGGAGAAATAGAAGGAACATGTATCACACGTGCAAAATTTGGAAACGTGCCACACGAATATTCTACAATAGCGGGTATTGAAGAATCCGTACAAGAAATTTTAGTAAATTTGAAAGAAATTGTATTGAGAAGTAATCTCTATGGAGTTAGAGACGCATCCATTTGCGTCAAAGGTCCCAGATGCATAACTGCTCAAGATATCATCTTACCACCTTCCGTAGAAATCGTTGATACGGCACAGCCTATAGCTAACTTGACAGAGCCCATTGATTTCTGTATTCAGTTACAGATCAAGAGAGATCGTGGATATCAGACGGAACTTAGAAAGAACTATCAAGATGGAAGTTATCCTATAGATGCTGTATCCATGCCTGTTCGAAATGTGAATTATAGTATTTTTTCTTGTGGGAATGGAAATGAAAAACACGAGATACTTTTTCTCGAAATATGGACTAATGGAAGTTTAACCCCTAAGGAAGCGCTTTATGAGGCTTCTCGTAATTTGATTGATTTATTTCTTCCTTTTCTACACGCAGAGGAAGAGGGCACTGGTTTCGAAGAAAATAAAAAAAGGTTTACTCCACCCCTTTTTACTTTTCAAAAAAGATTAACTAATCGAAAGAAAAACAAAAAAGGAATTCCATTGAATTGTATTTTTATTGATCAATTAGAATTGCCTTCTAGAACGTATAATTATCTCAAAAGGGCCAATATACATACACTATTGGACCTTTTGAGTAAGACTGAAGAAGATCTTATGAGAATTGACAGTTTTCGTATGGAAGATGGAAAACAGATATGGGACAATCTAGAGAAGCATCTCCCAGTTGATTTACTTAAGAATAAGCTCTCGTTTTAAATCCATTGCAATTTTTGGCTCTTCTTCTTTTTCGAGTTAGGATAAAAAGAAAAAACAAGTTTGCATCTTCAGGATAATCTATATTTTCGCGAAATGGATCATAATAAAATGGATTTTAGGTATCTAGGGAAAATTCACTTCGAAGTAACTATTTCCTAGATACCTATGCACGGTACTTCACGGTTGAATGAATCAACCTGAAAATACCTAAAAAAGGCCTAAAGTTAAGGATTTATCAATGGGTAATGTTGCTCCAATACCTAACCAAAGAGCTACTGCAGTACCGATTAAAAAAACGGTCGTAGCTACCGGGCGACGAAATGGATTTTGGAATTTGTTGACATTCTCTAGAAAAGGTACTGTCAATAAGCCTGTTGGCACAGAAACCATTAAGAGAACGCCCAATAACTTATTGGGTACCGTACGGAGTATTTGAAACACGGGAAAGAAGTACCACTCGGGTAATATTTCCAAAGGAGTTGCAAATGGATCCGCGGGTTCACCAATCATTGATGGCTCGAGAACGGCTAAACCTACATTACATGCAATAGTACCTAGAATTACTACTGGAAAAATATATAAAAGATCGTTGGGCCACGCGGGTTCGCCGTAATAATTATGTCCCATCCCTTTAGCTAATTTAGCTCTTAATACAGGATCATTTAAGTCTGGTTTCTTTGTTATTGGGATAGGTGAACTCTTTAGGATCCATCCCCCAAAGGAACCGGACATGAGAATTTATCATCATCCGGCTCGAGCAATAAAGAAAGAAATAAGACCGCGGAAGATCCATAATAATAATAGAATAAGGTATATAATGACTCAATGATTCTAGGCAAGAAAAGCTTTATCAGATTATCTTTTCCGAAGTTGCACCTACAACTACTCATTGAAAATAATCCTATTCTTATGGGTAAATGCTCAATATCCAAGTGGGCTTACAAATTTGATCATGATCAATTGCTTTGTGGATTGTCTCATGTCTCTTGATTAGTTGGTCTTTATCCCCTCACTATCGCAAGTTTCTTACGCCCAAACAAAGTATTTACTTGTTACTAATAAAAAATTCAAAAAGTTTAGCCTATGCTCTTCCTTAGATCCCTTCTTTTACTCCGATAGTATTGCGAATCACAATCGATGCAAAGAAAATGAATACATTTCCATACCATAATAAAAAAAGGGTAAGTGTAATAAATAGAGAATTGGATCATGTCACATGACTTATTCCATTTCTACTCTATGGGATCTTACGGAGCCTTTTCATGGATGACATGGTTGGGGTATGATCATAGAAAATATTCTCCTCAAGTGAACCAGCCTATCCTTCCTAGGTAGGGGACTTACGTGTTGATTGGATGCGGAGACACCTTTGGTTGTGAATTCTAATGTGGCAGATCCAATTCTTTATCTGCATGGCCAAATCTATAATTCAAGTCACACACTCCCATAATCCGCCTTTTTTTCTTTCGTAAAATTAACTTCAACTATTTGTATTATATCAAAATACTTCGGAGTTGAAGAGAAGTATCCAAATGACATGTGTTATTTTACAATAACCCATGTTTGTAGCAATGAAATACCACAACCTACCCAATATTATATATGAGAATTCTAATTCTCTATGATATGCTTTCCCTATAAAGGACCCGAAATACCTTGCTTACGTATCATTGGAAAGTGCATTAACATAAATACGGCAGTAAGCAGAGGAAGTACAAAGGTATGTAAACTATAAAAACGAGTCAAAGTGGATTGGCCCACACTAGCACTTCCACGTAATAACTCCACTAGAGGCGATCCTATTACCGGAATCGCGTCAGGTACACCTGTCACAATTTTGACTGCCCAATAACCAATTTGATCCCAAGGCAAAGAATAACCTGTTACACCAAACGATGCAGTCAAAACAGCCAAAACCACACCTGTGACCCAAGTTAATTCGCGGGGTTTTTTAAATCCACCTGTGAGATACACACGAAATACATGTAGGATCATCATTAGAACCATCATACTTGCTGACCATCGATGAACTGATCGGATTAACCAACCAAAGTTGGCCTCGGTCATTATGTATTGAACCGAGGAAAAAGCCTCCGTAACAGTTGGCCGATAGTAAAAAGTCATAGCAAAACCGGTAGCGACTTGTACTAGAAAGCAAGTAAGTGTAATTCCCCCTAAACAATAAAATATGTTGACATGAGGAGGAACATATTTACTAGTTATATCATCTGCAATTGCCTGAATCTCAAGACGTTCCTCGAACCAATCATATACTTTATTGAGATAGGTAACTAACCTAAGTCCCCCTCTAAGAGCCGTATATGAAAATTTCATCTCGTACGGCTCAAGCAGAAACACACAAATTTTCAACGAATATTAGAAAAAAAGGTTCAAAACTTCATCAGCCACTGGATTGGGTCGATTTGTCTTGAAGATATGAAATAAGAAAAATCCGGAATACCCTCTTTGTGATGCTAATGCCAAAAAATCTCAAGTTGGCTCATCTATCTTTCTTCCTTTCCCTTATGTTGGTCATTAGAGGCCTCTTGACTTTTCTCTTCCCTATTTTGGATTTGTTTTTTTGTGTGTAATGCGGATTTACTCTTTATTTACTAGTAAATAAAGAAAGCAAAAATTCTAGTAGTTTTTTGATAGAAATTATCTTGTTGCGATCCTATGAATCAGTTCAATTTAAACCTTAGATTCATACTAGAGCCACGATGATTGAGTCTCAAGCTAAACAAAAGGCAAGGGTTCTTCGAATAAGAACCACTTGATAATCATTTAAGGAATCCGTGTAATGACTCGACAAAATGGAGAGAAAAAAAGTTGTCTTTTGGGCAAACAAAATTGGAAGGAAGAAAATTTCTTTTTTTTATTTTATTAAGAACTACTTAAATTTTTTCAGTCTGGTTGCGAGGTCTGAATAGTGAGTATAAATCATAGTTCCATTTTTTTTTTGATCTACTCTATCTATTTCGTGTTCCAGATACTAGAATAAATAATATCTGACGAATTAGAATCATATTGATAGAGATAACAGGCCCTTTCTATGTATTATCAATAGGATCAATTTTAACAAGTCACACACTCATATTCCAGAGATACCGAAACAAAAAAATTCCGCGGTCGAACTACCAGAATGTCTAGAAATGTAGAGCTTAAACTAGAAAGGCTTTTTTTGGATGGAAAAACTACGACTTCGTAGTTTTAGTTAGTAGAAACCTAATAGGTTAAAATTCCGTCCAATAAAACAGAAGAATTATAAATTTCTAAAATGATAGATAAGAATATCGCGAATAAAGCCATTGCGACCCCCATAAAAGGAGTAGTCCCCCAACCTGGAGCTACTTTCCCATATTCCGAATTCAAGGGTTTCAATAAACTACCTGCACCAGTTCGTTTTGGTTTAGGTTTAGAACTATCTTCAACGGTTTGCGTAGCCATAAATTCGATTTAATCGTTGGTGTTGACTTTGTATACTATTCCGTTATAGTTGTAAATACACGATCTTTTTGTAGATCCATTGTAATCTTTAAATTCTATAAAAATGGAAACAGCAACTTTAGTCGCCATCTCCATATCTGGTTTACTTGTAAGCTTTACTGGGTATGCCTTATATACCGCGTTTGGGCAACCCTCTCAACAATTAAGAGATCCATTCGAAGAACACGGGGACTAATGGAAGTAAGAAGTCTACCAGATGGGTAGACTTCTTACTTCCATAAAATTATTTTATTCTTTTAGTTGGAACCTTAGGCGGTTCTCGGAAGAAGATAGCGAAAAAAATTATCCCTAAAGTCGAAACTAAAAGGAACGTATAAACCAATGCTTCCATAGATTCGATCGTGGTTTATTTACAATTATAACTTCCACACCTATTCATTTGTCATTTGGGATAATTTCCCATATAAAGAAAGAAAACCATATAAACAAAGAAAAAAAGTAAAAGAAAGGATGGGAGATGTTTCCCATGCCAAATCAAAAAAGAAAGGTGAAATGAAAGATACCATAACAATGTGTATCAGACTGCCTGTTTCCTTGTAGTTGGATCTCCAACTTTTTGGAATGTTCCAAATTCCACTTGAGCATCCAAATCTGGATCAATACCAGCAAAAACATCTCGGAACAAGGTTCTAGCGCCATGCCAAATGTGTCCGAAAAAGAAGAGCAAAGCAAAGGTAGCATGACCAAAAGTGAACCAACCCCTTGGACTGCTGCGAAAAACACCATCCGATTTCAAAGTAGCCCGATCTAATTCAAAAATTTCCCCTAATTGAGAACGCCTCGCATATTTTTTTACAGTAGCAGGATCAGAATAACTTACTCCATTAAGTTCGCCACCATAGAACTCTACCGTTACGCCTACTTGTTCAACACTATATTTGGATTCCGCTCTTCTAAAAGGAACGTCCGCTCTCACAATTCCCTCTTCATCTACCAAAACAACCGGAAATGTTTCAAAAAAAGTAGGCATACGGCGTACAAAAAGCTCGCGTCCTTCTTTATCTCTAAAGACGGGATGTCCTAACCATCCAACAGCTATTCCATCCCCATTGTCCATTGAGCCTGCTCTGAATAATCCCCCTTTTGCTGGATTATTACCAATATAATCATAAAAGGCTAATTTTTCGGGAATTTTAGACCAAGCTTCTGATAAACTAAGATTTTCGGATAAACCATTGCTAACTCTTCGATATATTTCTTGCTGAAAGTATCCCTGATCCCACTGATAACGAGTAGGCCCAAATAATTCGATTGGGGTGGTTGCTGACCCATACCACATAGTTCCAGCAACTACGAAAGCTGCAAAAAAAACAGCAGCAATACTACTGGAAAGTACAGTTTCAATATTGCCCATACGTAATCCTTTGTATAGACGTTGAGGGGGACGGACACTAAGATGGAATAGGCCCGCTAATATACCCAATGTACCCGCAGCAATATGATGAGAAGCTATTCCCCCCGGAACAAAAGGATCAAAACCTTCTGCACCCCACGCCGGATTTACAGCTTGTACTTTTCCAGTTAGTCCATAAGGATCGGACACCCATATCCCAGGACCATACAAACCCGTTACATGAAATGCCCCAAAGCCAAAGCAAGCCACCCCTGCAAGAAATAAATGAATTCCAAAGATCTTGGGCAAATCTAAAGAGGGTTTTCCTGTCCGCTCATCAGAGAATATTTCTAGGTCCCAATATACCCAATGCCAGATAGCTGCCAAGAAACACAAGCCAGAAAACACAATATGCGTACCTGCCACACCTTCATAACTCCAAATACCCGGATTTGTTACAGTTCCTCCTGAAATACTCCAACCACCCCACGAATCCGTTATTCCTAAACGAGTCATGAAGGGAATGACGAACATACCTTGTCTCCACATTGGATCCAGAACAGGATCAGAGGGATCAAAAACCGCTAATTCGTATAAAGCCATCGAGCCGGCCCAACCAGAAACTAGAGCTGTGTGCATTATATGCACCGCAAGCAATCGACCCGGATCATTCAATACGACAGTATGAACACGATACCAAGGCAAACCCATGGAAATACCCCTTTAGCAAAGAAAAATAGACACGATGTCGCTTTATTTTATCGCATTGTAAAAGACTATCCATATCCTATGGACCTAACCCTTCTATGGGATTCTGTGTCAGAAAGCGTGAATATTTATTTCATTCCATTAAAAAAAAGAAGCTAATTCTGTTCATAATACGAAAAAGAAGCAGATCTATTCTATACTCGATAAGTGCCAATATGCAATGGGTAACTTGGCCAATTTGGAAAAAACCAAGAATAGATCCCTACCCCTCTTTGGTTATGATTCGAATCACCGATTCCTTTTTCTTTATTCAATCTGTCTTATCTTCCTTATATGTATAACCTTTCAATCTATGTATTATTTCAATCTACGTATTAATAGAATCTATAGTATTCATATAGAATAAGAATAAAAATGAAGACAATAAACCGCAGATTCTTTCTTTCTCTTCCATTCTTACGTTTCCATATTAAAGTATAGTTTTCTTACTTAAATTTAATAATATTAATCTAATATGCCCATTGGTGTTCCAAAAGTACCTTATCAGATTCCCGGAGATGAAGAAGCGACTTGGGTTGACTTATACAATGTTATGTATCGAGAAAGGACACTTTTTTTAGGTCAAGAGATTCGTTGCGAGATCACGAATCATATTACAGGTCTCATGGTATATCTCAGTATAGAAGATGGAATTAGTGATATTTTTTTGTTTATAAACTCCCCAGGCGGGTGGCTAATCTCAGGAATGGCTATTTTTGATACGATGCAAACGGTGACACCGGATATATATACAATATGCCTCGGAATAGCTGCGTCCATGGCGTCCTTCATTCTGCTTGGAGGAGAACCCACCAAGCGTATAGCATTCCCTCACGCGAGGATTATGCTTCACCAACCTGCTAGTGCTTATTATCGAGCAAGGACACCAGAATTTTTACTAGAAGTGGAAGAGTTACACAAAGTTCGCGAAATGATCACAAGGGTTTATGCACTAAGAACAGGCAAGCCTTTTTGGGTTGTATCCGAAGACATGGAAAGGGATGTTTTTATGTCAGCAGACGAAGCCAAAGCTTATGGGCTTGTCGATATTGTAGGGGATGAAATGATTGACGAGCACTGCGATACTGATCCACTGTGGTTTCCAGAAATGTTTAAGGATTGGTAGTGCCCGGATTTCTTGTAAAGTTATTTCACACCTAAATTCGGGTTTTCTTCGATTTAATAGAAAATAGAAAGACTTCATGATGATCAATCATCAGGTTAAGATGGATCTAAACCAATCCACTTTTTTCTATATACATACAACATGCCAACGGTTAAACAACTTATTAGAAACGCAAGACAGCCAATACGAACTGCTAGAAAAACAGCCGCGCTTAAAGGATGTCCTCAGCGTCGAGGAACATGTGCTAGGGTGTATGTGCGACTCGTTCAGATCATGACTTCAAAAAAATAAAAAAAAAAATTTGAAGTAGCCATGATTGGTACCAATGAATAGGATATAGCTTCTCTATCCTAGATTTCTATGATATATGGAATTTCTGGTTTCCTTTGGTGCAAATCCAGTTATCTAAATTGGAAATAAGAAGCAATTCCTCCATTGGTAGCAAATAGTTATCCACTAAGCGGAGGAAAAAGTAATAAAAAGAAAAAGGCTTATGCTCCTTTATCTTAAAAGAACGGACTAACAGGGTCAGCTACTTAGCTAACTTTCATAATTAAATGCCGTCACTGTATGGATAACTCTTATTGTGAAAAGAGCTATTTACTCTATAATGGATAGGTAGAGCCAAAGAATGTGAACTATACAAGTTCACAATACCTTTTGATAAAAGAAGGGGCTCCGGTGTATAGAGAGGGCCTCGCCGTTTAAAAGGGAACCATAGAAACGATGGAACCCACTATTAGTATCATTAGAATTAATTTGTTATTTCGCATAGAAATAACTGAAAGTGTTAGAATAAAAAATCGTGGTTGGGAAGGTTACTATAGCAAAAGCCATTGGAATTAATATTTTATATATCGGAATAATTCGTTTTGTTATTAATGGGAAAAGGATGGCTAAAAGAAGAGAAATCATTAGTTATTCATTAAGGTTAATTTGATTCAATGACCAGAGTTCCGCGAGGATATATAGCCCGGAGACGACGAACAAAAATGCGTTCATTTGCCTCAAACTTTAGAGGGGCTCATTTAAGACTTAATCGAATGATTACCCAACAGGTAAAAAGAGCTTTTGTTTCCTCTCATCGAGATAGAGGTAGGCAAAAGAGGGATTTTCGCCGTTTGTGGATCACTCGGATAAACGCAGCAACGCGGATATTTAAAGTATTCGATAGTTATAGTAAATTAATACACAACCTATATAAGAAGAAATTGATTCTTAACCGTAAAATGCTTGCACAAGTCGCTGTATCAAATCCAAATAACCTTTACACGATTTCCAATAAAATCAAGATCATCAATTAAAAGGATAAATAAAGTAATATACTGGAATAATAAAAACCGAATTCCCGGAGAGGGGACTCCGGGAAGATACAATAAATTAAGATTAAGTGGTAGGGATCAACAAGCTGGATTACTTTCTTTATAATATATATAGGCCTGGCCCTTTCGAATAAAACATCAACAATCGGAACTTAAGTTCCGATTGTTGTTTCTTAAATTTTGGTTATAGTTTCTTACGTTTCGATTGGAACTGTACTTTTTCGTTAATTGAGGAATATGTCTATTTTTTCTGGGTCTAGAACCTGTAATTATTGAAATTGACTGGGCTTGAAATTGCTTTTCGTTCTCATAGTTACGAAACGGTAAGAAAGATAAAATACGAGCCTGTTTTATAGCAAGAGTAATTAATCGTTGTTGTTTCAAGGTTAATCGATTTATTCGTCTCGATAATATTTTTCCCTGTTCACTAATAAATCGATTAATCAAACTCATGTTTCTATAATCAATTCGATCCCCCGGGCCAATCCGAGGACGCCTACGAAAAGGTTGTTTGGATTTACGAAAAGTTTGCTTGGATTTACGAAAGGGTTGCTTGGATTTATTAAAAGTTTGCTTGGATTTACGAAAGGGTTGCTTAGATTTAAGAAAAGGTTGTTTAGATGTATACATGATTTATTCCTTATTTAAAATTTTGAAATTAATAAAATCAATTTCATTTCTTTATTTTATTAATTTAGGATCGAGAAGAAGTAGTCTTTCTTTGATCCATATCTTAATCTTATTTGATTCATATTCTTAATCTTATTTGATTCATATTATAGTATATGAATACCCTCTAGACATATGAAATAATATCTACCTAAAATAATATCAGTTGATTTGTATTTTGTATTGTATCTATGTTTTATTTATATATTAAATAAGAAGTTCTTACTCTTTCTGTTCTTTGGAAAGATCGAACACACGATCTTCCTATTTCTTTATTTCGTGATGAGTCGTGTGTTTGCGACAATAACGACAAAATTTTTTGAATTCTAATTGTCCGGGTGTATTGTGGCGATTCTTTTCAGTACTATATCTAGAAATTCCCGTCGATTCCTCATTGGCACCTTTTCGAACACAACTGATGCATTCCAAAATAACTCTGATTCTAACATCTTTCCCCTTGGCCATGAACCTCCTTTTCTTTTTGGTTGGATTGACTTAACTTAATTCTTCTACTTATTCTTTTATTCTTCTATTTTGAATCCGAAGAAGAAGAATAAAATCCATTAGAATAAAATTTTCTTGAAATTCTTAAATTAAGTAATAAAAAATAGAGAAATAATTAAAGAATACAATCCTTGTCGAATTAGCAAAGATTTTGTTTCGAAATCCTTTCATTTAATTAGTCAGCCCGGCCTTTTTCTATGCTCTGATTTCTTTGGATATCGCTTTTAATTGAATTTATGTTTTCCAAAATGGGATTTTTCATGACTCTGAGGTTCAGCCCAATCCAGCATTTCTTTCTTTTTCCTTCCGATACTAAAAAAGGATTGAAAAGGGTAAAAATTTCTTCATGTCACGAAGAATTCGATTTCTGGCATAGCAATAACTAGAATTAAAAAAAAGGGAATGACAAAGCATCTGGGAATAAACGATTAATTTCTATCAATAAACCTGCTAAAGCAGCAAACCATAGAGTACTTAGCACAGGTGCTACAGAGAGATATGTTTTTATATTCCGCATTGAAAATCCTCCTTCCTTATTGGAATACGTATATGATCAGAAACTCTTGCCCAAGAACGTTATGCTATATATAAAATGAACCATTATAGACGAAATTTCCCTATCCCTAAAAAAGAAAAAGATGACACCCTTCTTCCTACACATTACCATAGTAATCTTTCTTTTATAGGCGAAATTCGATTGGATTTTAGATGTATATCATTCCTTGATTATATGAGATGAGACCAAAAAGAAGAAATGACGGGAGGGTTCTATATAGATAGAGAAAGAAGAATAAAATTGCGATATGGAAAAGAAGACTGGAATTGTGTACAATGGCATTGTACAACAATTTGGAAAAGGGATGTAGCGCAGCTTGGTAGCGCGTTTGTTTTGGGTACAAAATGTCACAGGTTCAAATCCTGTCATCCCTACCTATTACTTATTTCTTCTTTATGGGCAGTAGCGAAGAGATTGATTAAAGGTAAAGTGGGTATAACTTGAATTTGTGGAGACTATACGTACGTGAGATACGTTAGGAGTAGAAAAGGGTTTTCTTTTTGAATGAATGACAGCGCTCTTAGTTCAGTTCGGTAGAACGCGGGTCTCCAAAACCCGATGTCGTAGGTTCAAATCCTACAGAGCGTGATTCCATCTATCTTATGTCGAACCATAGTAAAGTAACTTAACAAAAGAAAGTTGAATTGCAACTCCAATTTGACCTCCTCCAGACCAAGGAGGAGGTCAATCAAAAAAAAATATTACTCAATCAAAGATCCAACTGATCCCCACGCCTGTATTGCAAATACGCAGTCACGAATAATCCCGCTAAAGTAATAGGAATTAGGCCTAAGACGATTCCAAATAGAAAAACTTCAATCATTTCGATTTGTTCGAGGGGATAAAAAAATAGATACGATCTATCCCTAAATAGTACTATAAATTATCCACGAATCTCAATAACCAAGAAAAGAATTCGTAATTAGTGTGGAAAAGAGTCGTAGAATACCCGGAATCCAAAAGAAATATTTTTATTTTCTGACTTATTCAGTCAATTCAAATAAGACGTATCTTGTTCAAACCAATAAATAAAGCTGGGGTTATAGTTAAAGCAGCCAATAGAAAACCGAAATAACTAGTTATAGTAAGCATGAAAGGGTTAAATTCCATTTATTTTTTTACTATACTACATATGTTGGTAAAGCACTTACCTAAGTTATGGAAAATTCATAATTTATCAGTTATTTTAGATAATACTAAAAAACAAGATAGAGTGAGATACAGAAGTGTAAAAGAAAGCGGATTCATCAGATGATACATGAGTCGCTAATTCCGAATCAAGAGATTTGTTGTGGAATTTTTCAATTGAGTAAAGTAATAATATTAAAAACAACATCATCTAACCCCATTGAAAAATTCAATTAGATTTTCAGGGAAATTTTGGAATAAGAGAGAAATAAACAATTGAATTTGAAAAAAAAAACTTCTTTCTATTTTGGATTATTTCTTTAGGATTTAAACCTCTTTTTTGAGCGAACGGTGGAATTTCCCCCTATTCCTTCTTATTTTAACTGATTGTATTCCATATGGAATAAGAGGAGAAGAAAAGCATTCCACTATCCCCTGAAGGGCCCTTAAAAAAAAGAAAGCTCTTCCTTGAATTTACTTTATTTTTATTCCTTTTTAGAAAACGAGTCGCTTCAATTATCCTTTGAAGTTCTATCTTCTGTCTTTCCCTATTTCATCTCGTAAAGTTCCACGCTCGCAGTTTAGTCAAGAAAGTTAGACCTAATCCAACAAACAAGACAAGGATTAATCACAAATCTTGATTCTTCAAATAATGTTTTCTTTCTTTCATAACAGATTATCCACTATTCGATTTTCTATTTATTAGATATTATGCTAACCAATTAAATTATTTAAAAGGAAAGATTGGATTCGAAGAAAACTTTTCACTAAAAAAGGATAGATTTCATATATACTTGTCCTTGTATTGTGTAAGTATGAGAATATCTTTCCTAAATTCTTTATCCAAAGCTATTGATCATTAACTTCTATTTTCCCAAGATTTTGGGCGCTATTCCGAATTCTTCTACTATTCCGAAGCCAATGAAAATAAGTAGGACTCCAAAAAAGTGGATTTTCTATTGATGCCTTGAACAACATATAGCTTACCTATAGACAAAGAACAAAGAAGATAAAAAAGGAATTATGTTTCGGAACCAAGCAAAACTGGATTGCTGTGCCATAGGAAGGATAGCTATACTAATTCGGTATACTCAAAATACACCTTTGGTACAAAATTGACAATCTCACAAGGATGAAATATCAGTAATTTTTTATTTACTGGTTGATCCCATCTTTTACGGAATCAATTCCTTTTTTGAATGTACAAAAATTTGGGGAGCTCAGCATGTCTGGAAGCACGGGAGAACGTTCTTTTGCTGATATTATTACCAGT